TAAATGAATTATTATAATAATGTAAATAAACACATTTTGGGCTATTGAGCACCACTAGAGACTTTTCTGTTTCCGGGGGGTTTTCAGAAATAACAGTCATGTCAGTAGTGCCCGGGGGTTTTTCAGAAATAACAGTCATGTCAGTAGTGCCGGGGGGGTAGGGGGGGTTTAACGCGAAAAAACGCAAAGGGGGCACAATGGAGTATTTATGGGGAAATTATCACATATTATGTCCTTGATATAACTGTATGTAACTCTTTAGATAATGACTTTTAACATTAATACTATTTACTTGCTTGCAAGGAAATGTACAACCTTGTTTATCTTATCTGTATGCACTCTGAAATGTAAATCGAAAGGAAATAAAAAAAGAGAACCAAATGCTCCTTAGCGTGAACGCTCGGCTTGGTGGGTAACGAATCGTATGATTTCCACCATTAACTTATGCCTGGCAAAATTCATTGACTAGGGGGATAAGTCAATTCGTGGACCTGAAATAGGAACCAAATGCCGGGAATAGTTCACTAAGTGAAACCCCCACAATATTTGTCCCTGACCATCAATAACCGTGTGCATCAAGAAATCACTTTTGGTAGGCTCTTACTACATTAAATATTTGAGTATGACGAGATGTTGAGTCTTGGTATAACTTAACCGGTGAGTTTTGTATTAGGTGTTGGAACGTACTCAATACGTGAGTTCATTCGTGTGGTGATTAAGTCTCTCTTGCTGTATAATTTTTTAGTCATCCCCCAGTAAAGATGTTGTTGTATGAATGGTTAAAATAAATTTATGGTGATAATACATATGAATGACTTTACATAGGATGAATGGTTAAAATAAATTTATGGTGATAATACATATGAATGACTTTACATAGGATGAATGGTTAAAATAAATTTATGGTGATAATACATATATGTACTATATCTTAAATAAAGACATACAGGGGGTAGTTTAATTAAGAATCCTAGCTTTGGGAGCTAGGAGCGGGAGTTAGAATCTCCTCTCCCTGAGCGCTAGGGAGGAATTTAGCCTCCGACATTTGGCTTACAAGGCCAACGTTCTTGCTCTGAACTACTAGGGCAGTTTCAACCAAGAGCTTTGTTTTCTAGTCATCCTGCAAGAGGTGTAAAAACTAGAAATAGAAGGAAGTATAAGAGTGACGCTACTTGTCCAATAATAATAAATGGGTGTTCTACAGGTATGCCTCCGATTCATGTGAGTAATGTGACATCTGCAATTAATGTTCAGAATAAAAATTGGGTTAAAGGTCGGAAGGTTAGGCTCCGTTGTTTAGACGTGTGTAATAGGGGGACGACTATTAGTACTAGGATTGATGAGAGTAGGGCTAAAACACCTCCTAGTTTATTAGGAATAGAACGGAGAATAGCATAAGCGAACAAGAAATATCATTCAGGTTTGATGTGGGGGGGGGTGACCAATGGGTTGGCGGGGATAAAGTTATCTGGGTCTCCTAATAAGTTTGGGGAGAAGAAGGCTAGGACTATGAGGGCAATAAAAAGGGCAATGAATCCCAGTAGGTCTTTGTATGAGAAGTATGGGTGAAAAGAAATTTTGTCAGCGTCCGAGTTTAAACCTGTAGGGTTGTTGGAGCCTGTTTCGTGTAGGAAAAGAAAATGAATAATTGTTATAGCGGCAATAATGAAGGGAAGCAAGAAGTGGAAGGCAAAAAATCGATTTAGGGTTGCGTTGTCTACCGAGAATCCGCCTCAAATTCATTGAACAAGGGTACCTCCTACGTAGGGTACAGCCGATAAAAGGTTAGTAATTACAGTGGCCCCTCAAAAGGATATTTGTCCTCATGGCAAGACATAGCCCACGAAAGCAGTTATCATTACTAGTAATAGGAGGATTACCCCGATGTTTCAGGTTTCTTTATAGAGGTATGAGCCATAATAGAGTCCTCGTCCAATGTGGAGATAAATACAGATGAAAAAAAATGATGCTCCGTTAGCATGGATGTTACGGATTAGTCATCCAAAATTTACATCTCGGCAGATGTGTGTTACGGATGAGAAAGCAGTACTGATATCAGAGGTGTAGTGTATGGCTAAAAATAAGCCGGTTAAAATCTGGGTAACTAAGCAGAGTCCTAGCAGAGAGCCAAAGTTTCACCATGCCGAGATGTTTGAGGGGGCAGGAAGGTCGATTAGTGCGTCGTTTATGATTTTTAGCAGTGGGTGAGTTTTTCGTAGACTGGCCATTAAAGGTTCTCGTAGTTGAATACAACGGTGGTTTTTCAAGTCATTGGTCTTGGTTAAAATCCAGGTGGGAATTATGACTTATTTAATGTCTTTTTTATTGGTTGGTTTTGTAGTTGGTTTGATTGCTGTTGCATCTAATCCCTCTCCGTTTTATGCTGCCTTAGGGCTTGTGGTTGTGGCAGGGCTGGGTTGCGGGTTATTAGTGGGACATGGGGGACCTTTTTTATCTTTGGTTCTCTTTTTAATTTATCTTGGGGGTATATTAGTGGTATTTGCGTATTCAGCAGCTTTAGCTGCTGAACCTTTCCCTGAAAGTTGAGGTAGTTGATCAGTGTTTGGTCAGGCATTCATTTATTTCATGGGGGTAGTTCTAGCGTTTTGATATTTCCGTGGGGGTTGAAGTGAAGTTTGTTGAGTTCCGGTTGATGAGTTAAAAACACTTTCTATTTTTCGTGGTGATATGGGGGGGGTCCCCTTAGTTTTTTCTTTTGGGGGGGGAATGTTATTGATTAGTGTTTGGGTGTTATTTCTTGCATTGCTTGTTGTGTTAGAGTTAACACGGGGTATAAGTCGAGGGGCTCTTCGAGCCATCAGGGGGATGGAAAGGGCTAGGGTTAGAAGAAATAGGGTGAGATAAGTCTTGATAAGTCCTCGTTGAGTATTACTTGTAGTAGTAATAAATTTCAATTGGGCAGAGGAAATTGCTTTGGGTGTTGTTTTTTCTAATCATGTCTGATCAATCATTTGGTTGGCCAAGGTTTGTCCTAGGGTTAATAATAGTTTAGGGGTAAGGCGGTGAATTACTATGGGGAAAAATCCGAGCATGTTAGAGAAGTGATGTGGGATTAGGCGGGGTGTGTTACTGTGTTGTTTAGTTGTTAAAGAGGCAAGTTCTAGGGCTATCAAGAGGGCCAGTACGGTTACGGCGAGGGCTGAAAGCTTTAAAAGCGGGTGTATGGTTATTACAGGGGTCTTAAGTGGGGGAGCGTTAAGGGAAATAAGGAGGCCGGCAACGAGACTGCCCCAGGCTAGTCGTTTAAGGGGGTTAATAATTGCTGGGTTGTTTTCGTTGATCGGGGGTATTGAGATAAATCGGGGGGTCCCTAGGGAAACAAAAAATACCACTCGTAAGCTGTAAATGGCAGTAAAAGCAGTAGCTACTAAAGTAAGAGTTAGGGCTCAGGCGTTGAGGTGGGATGTATTTAGTGCTTCAATAATAGCATCTTTCGAGAAGAATCCTGCCAAAAAGGGTATGCCTGTTAGTGCTAGGCTTCCAATCGTTAAACATGATGAGGTGGTGGGAATTAAGTGATGGAGGCCACCCATCTTTCGGATGTCTTGTTCATCATTAAGGCTGTGGATGATGGACCCTGAGCATAGAAATAGTATGGCCTTGAAGAAAGCGTGGGTACAAATATGGAGAAATGCTAGGTGGGGTTGATTAAGTCCGATGGCGACTATTATTAGCCCTAGTTGGCTGGAGGTGGAGAATGCAATGATTTTCTTGATATCATTTTGGGTAAGGGCGCAGGTAGCGGTAAAGAAGGTTGTTAGGGCGCCCGAACATAGGCAGATAGTTAGAGCGGTGTTATTGTTTTCTATTAAAGGGCTAAGGCGGACAAGAAGGAAAATACCGGCTACGACTATTGTGCTAGAATGAAGTAGGGCAGAGACCGGTGTAGGGCCTTCTATAGCAGCGGGTAGTCAGGGGTGCAGTCCAAATTGGGCTGATTTGCCGGTAGCGGCAAGAATGAGGCCTAAAAGAGGTAAAGTAAGGTCTGAGTATTTGGAGGCGTAGAATATCTGTTGTATTTCTCATGAGTTCAGGTTTATTGCTATTCATGCTATGGCTAAGACTAGGCCTACATCTCCAATTCGGTTGTATACTACTGCTTGTAGTGCTGAGGTGTTAGCGTCAGCACGCCCGTGTCACCATCCAATAAGGAGAAAAGATATGATGCCTACACCTTCTCATCCGATAAATAGTTGGAATATGTTGTTGGCTGATACTAGAATAGTTATTGCTACTAGAAAAATAAGTAGGTATTTAAAGAATCGGTTAATTTCTGGGTCCGTGCTTATATATCATAGTGCGAACTCAAGAATGGCCCAGGTGACATACAGTGCAATAGGAATAAAGATAACGGAGTAATAGTCAAATTTTAGGCTAATATTCATTTCAAAAGTCATTGTGTTCATTCAATTTCAATTAGTGGTGATTACTTCTATTCCCTCATTTAGGAATAGTGACAAGGGAATGAGGCTAATAAAGAAGGCCGTCTTAACCGCCGTTTTTACTTGCATACTGGCCCAGGTGGAGTTCAGGGGGTGGGGGGTAAGCGAGTTAACAAGGGGGAGTAAAAGGAGCGTTAGTGTGATCATTAGGCTTGACGCTATTATTAGTACGGTGGGGTGCATAGCTATTACTTGGATTTGCACCAAGAGTTTTTGGTTCCTAAGACCAATGGATGAGCTGTTATCCTTTAGTAGCGGTGAGGGAGCCTCGGGCTCTAACCGAGGGGGTGGGAATTAGCAGTCCTCACTGCCTCATTGCCTCTCTCGGTGGGTAATGGGATTTTAACCCTTATTTCTAGAACCACAATCTAGTGTTTTTTTTAAACTATACCTACAAGCAGCTCAACCTCAAATTAATTCAGGTTTAGTAATCAAAAGAATTAAGGGGGTAAGGTGTAAAGTTATGAGCAAGTGTTCTCGGGAGTGAGATGGGTTTAAAGCAATCGCGTGGGGGGGAAGGGGGCCCCGTTGGGTTATTAGGAATAGGTACAGTGAGTAGCTCGCAGTAATAACTGTTCCTGTTCCGGTAATAAGTAGGGATCATGGCGACCAATTAAATAGAGCAGAAATAATTATTAGTTCTCCTATCAGGTTAGGAAGGGGGGGGAGTGCAAGGTTGGCTAAGCTGGCAATAAACCACCATGAGGCTATTAAGGGTAAAAGGATCTGTAATCCTCGGGCTAAGATTATAGTTCGGCTGTGAGTCCGCTCGTAATTGGTGTTAGCTAGGCAAAATAGGGCAGAGGATGCAAGCCCGTGGGCAATCATAAGTGTAAGGGCGCCGGTAAAGCCTCAGGAAGTTTGAATAAGGATTCCTCCTGCCACCAATCCTATGTGGCTTACTGATGAGTAAGCAATTAAGGACTTTAGGTCAGTTTGGCGCAGGCAAATTGAGGCTGTTGATCAGGTTACGTAGAGGGCGAAGATGATGAAGGGGTAGGAGAGTTCTTTGGTTAGGGGATCTAGCATAACTATTACTCGTATTATGCCGTACCCCCCAAGTTTAAGAAGAACAGCTGCAAGAATCATCGATCCGGCGACAGGGGCTTCTACATGGGCTTTGGGAAGTCAAAGGTGTATTCCGTACAAAGGCATTTTAACTAGGAAGGCTATAATACAGCCTAGTCATCAGGCCTTGTCTGCGTAGGACTCTAGTTGTTGGGTTTTAGAAAACGGTAGGGTAAGTATGGACAAGGTTCCTGTGTCGTTTTGAAGGAGTAAAAGGGCGATTAAGAGGGGTAGGGACCCTGCTAAAGTATAAAATAAAAAGTATGTGCCTGCATTAAGTCGCTCGGCTTGGTTCCCCCAGCGAGTAATAATTATTAGGGTGGGGATTAGGGTGGCTTCAAATATAATATAAAATATAATTAACTCTGTGGCTGTGAAAGCTAGGATCAAAAATAGCTGCAGAAATGTTAGGAGGGAGATGTAGGTGCGTTGGCGGGCTAGGGGTTCTTCTAGTATATGATTTTGGCTGGCAATAATTGCAAGGGGCAAGAGTCAACAGGTAAGAACTAGCAGGGGGGCTGAAAGAGGATCCGCCGCCATATATAGACTTATCTTTGATCAGCCCGTTTCTGATAGTCATGCTAGTCAAGGCAGGCTCACTAATGCAATTATTAGGCTATGAGCTACGGCTAAAGTCCATAATCATTTTGCCGGGCTAATCCACACCGTTAGGGTTAGCATAAAAGTAGGGATTAGGATTTTTAACATTGTAATAGGTTTAGGTTTTGAAGGCGGTCAGTGCCATGGGTTCGCGCAGTTGCTACTAGCAATGCTAGCCCTGCGCTGGCTTCACATGCTGAGAATGCTAGAAGAATCATTGGTGCTGCTGAGTATCCGGTGGAGTCTAGTTGAAGAGCCCAAAGCGAGAGGGCAATAAATAGGGATAGCATTATTCCTTCAAGGCAAAGGAGGGCAGAAAGGAGGTGGGTTCGATGAAATGTAAGTCCCATAAGCCCTAGAATAAAGGCTGATGAGAAGGAAAAGTGAAGGGGGGTCATAAAGCAATTGTGGGTTTTAACCACAAATTTTTGAGCCGAAATCAAATGTTTTATTTAGACTAACTGCTTACTCAGCCCACTCTAAACCCCCCTGAGCCCACTCATAAATGAGGCCAAGGGTAAGCAGGGCTAGAATGGTTGTTGCTCAAAAAAATGTTAGTAGGGGGGATAGTAGTTGGTTTCCTCATGGCAGAGGCAGGAGAAGGGCAATCTCTAGGTCAAAAAGGAGGAATAGAATGGCAACAAGAAAAAATCGTAGTGAAAATGGTAATCGTGCTGTCCCTAGGGGGTCGAATCCACACTCGTAAGGAGATAGTTTTTCGTAGTCGGAGCTTGTCTGAGGAAGTCAAAATGAGATGAGGGCAAGAAGTGAGGAGAGCAAAATAGAGATGGTAATTACTATTAAGACTAGATTCATTATCTTCCCTTGGAGTTTAACCAAGGCTTGGTGAGTGGAAGTCACATGTACTAATTTAATACTAGGAAGATTAAGATCCCCATCAGTAGATAGAGATGTAGAGGAATAACCATACAACGTCAACAAAGTGTCAGTATCAGGCGGCTGCTTCGAAGCCGAAGTGGTGATTTAATGTAAAGTGGTATTTGACTTGGCGGAGCAGGCCTACAGCTAGGAATGCAGATCCAATAATTACATGGAGTCCGTGGAAGCCTGTTGCTACGAAGAATGTGGAGCCGTACACCCCGTCGGCAATAGTGAATGGGGCTTCATAATATTCTATAGCTTGAAGAAAAGTAAAATAAAAGCCTAGCAGGATTGTAAGGGTTAAAGACTGGATTGCCTGTTTTCGTTTTCCTTCTATAATGCTATGGTGGGTCCAGGTTACCGTGACGCCTGATGCCAAAAGGACAGCAGTATTAAGCAATGGGACTTCGAAGGGGTCTAACGCAGTGATTCCTATGGGAGGTCAGCATCCCCCCAGCTCTGGGGTGGGAGCTAAGCTCGAGTGGTAGAAAGCTCAAAAGAACCCAAGAAAAAAGAAGACTTCGGATGTAATAAATAGGATTATCCCGTACCGCAAGCCTTTTTGGACCGGGGGTGTGTGGTGACCTTGAAATGTACTTTCTCGAATAATATCTCGTCATCATTGGTATATTGTCAAAATAAGAAGCGTAAGACCTAAGGATATCAAAATTGTGGAGTTGAAGTGAAATCAGATGGCTAAACCTGATGTTAATAAGAGGGCGGCTACTGCCCCGGTTAGTGGTCAGGGGCTGGGGTCAACTATGTGGTACGCGTGTGCTTGGTGGGCCATTAAACGTTTTCTTGTAAGTACAGGCTTAAAAGAAGGATAAATACGTATGCTTGAATCATGGCTACTGCAATCTCTAGCAGGGTAAGAAGAAAGAGAAGGGTGGTGGTTAAAATGGCAACGGCGGGCATTAGGGGTAAGAGGACAAACGTGGCTGTGGAGATTAGCTGAATAAGAAGGTGGCCTGCCGTGAGATTCGCTGTTAGTCGAACACCTAGGGCTAGGGGGCGGATAAAAAGACTGATTGTCTCAATAATAATAAGAATAGGGATAAGAAGCGCTGGGGTCCCTTCTGGAAGTAGGTGGCCTAAAGCATGGGTCGGTTGGTTTCGTATACCAGTTATTACGGTTGCTAGTCAAAGTGGTACAGCCAAGCCTAGGTTAAGGGAGAGTTGTGTGGTGGGGGTAAAAGTATATGGGAGAAGGCCGAGTAAGTTTAGGGTAATCAAGAAAATTATTAGCGAGGTTAATAGAGTTGCTCATTTGTGCCCCCCTGAGTTTATGGGGAGAAGAAGCTGCTGGGTAAAACGGTTGATGAAGTGGGTTTGAAGGGATAGTAGCCGATTGTTTAGTCATCGGGCAGTTGGGGTGGGGTATAAAAGTATGGGGAGAATTAGGGCGAGGCTAATTAATGGCACTCCAAAATGTGTGGGACTCATAAATTGGTCAAATATGTTTAATGTCATGGTCAATTTCAGGGTTCTGTAACAGTCTCTTTTTCATCTTGGGTTTGATGTTCGTTAGGAAAAGTGTGGGTTAAAACTTTAAAGGGAACAAGGATAAGAAATACTACTCATGAGAAAACTAAGACGGTGAGTCAAGGCTCGGGGCTTCGTTCAGGCATGTCATAAAGGGTGATTGGGGGTCCCCAGTCCTCAGCTTAAAACGCTAACGCCATTCCCGGCTTAGCTTCTTAATGAGGCGTCTTCAAGGGACATAGAGGATCAGTTTTCAAAGTGTTCTAGTGGCACTGCTTCTACTACAATGGGTATAAAGCTATGGTTTGCGCCGCAAATCTCGGAGCATTGACCATAAAAAACGCCGGGGCGTGATGAGATGAAGCTTGTTTGGTTTAGGCGTCCTGGTACGGCGTCTATTTTTACGCCTAAGGCGGGTACTGTCCATGAGTGGAGGACATCTTCAGCTGATACAAGTACGCGGATAGGGCTTTCAATAGGGATTACTATTCGATTATCTGCTTCTAGGAGTCGGAATTGACCTGGGGCTAGGTCCTGAGTAGGAATCATGTACGAGTCAAATCCTAGGTCTTCATAGTCTGTGTATTCATAGCTTCAGTATCATTGGTGACCTAGAGCTTTAATTGTAAGGTGAGGGTCATTAATTTCGTCTATAAGATACAAAATTCGTAGGGAGGGGAGGGCAATTAGGATAAGAATAATTGCCGGTAAAATGGTTCAGATAATTTCAATTTCTTGAGAGTCAAGGACGTATTTGTTAGTCAGGCTTGTAGATACTATTGCTACAATAATATAAAGTACCAGCGTGCTAATTAAAAATACAATTATTAGCGTGTGGTCGTGGAAGTGAATTAATTCTTCTATAACGGGGGAAGCCGCGTCTTGGAGTCCTAGTTGTGAGGGATGTGCCATTTTGGTATTCCTAAAACACGCGGGGGTTCAACCCGCAATTTTGCCTTGACAAAGCAGTGTAATACTTATTTTACTAGTGTTTTATTAAGAAAGTGGCAGAATGGCTATGCGACTGGCTTGAAACCAGTAAACGAGGGTTCAATTCCTTCTTTTCTCGTTAAGTTGCTTGTACTCGAACAAATGCAGGTTCTTCAAATGTGTGGTAGGGAGGGGGGCATCCGTGAAGTCATTCAACATTGGTGGATGTTAATTCTACTGATGTTACTTCTCGTTTTGCGGCGAATGCTTCTCAGATAATGAATAGAAGCATAAGAACCGCTACTAGAGAGATTGATGAGCCAATAGAGGAGATGGTATTTCACAATGTGTAGGCATCCGGGTAGTCAGAGTATCGTCGGGGTATACCTGCCAGCCCTAGGAAATGTTGCGGGAAAAATGTGATGTTTACTCCCACAAACATAATTGCGAATTGGATTTTGGTTCATGTTTTGTGAAGGGTATATCCCGAAAATAGGGGAAATCAGTGAACGAAGGCTGCCATAATGGCGAAAACAGCGCCCATGGAGAGTACGTAGTGGAAGTGTGCCACTACATAATAGGTGTCATGAAGAATAATGTCCAATGAGGAGTTAGCTAAAACAATTCCTGTTAGTCCTCCGACAGTGAAAAGAAAAATGAACCCTAAGGCCCATAAAAGGGGGGTTTCTCATTTAATGGTTCCTCCATGGAGCGTTGCTAGTCAGCTGAAGACTTTTACTCCTGTTGGAATGGCAATAATCATTGTAGCTGATGTAAAATAAGCTCGTGTGTCAACGTCTATTCCGACTGTGAACATATGGTGGGCTCAAACGATAAACCCTAGAAGACCAATTGCTATTATAGCCCATACCATGCCTATATAGCCAAAGGGCTCTTTTTTACCAGCATAATACGCAACAATGTGTGAAATCATGCCGAATCCTGGAAGAATGAGGATATAGACTTCTGGGTGCCCAAAGAATCAAAATAAGTGTTGATAGAGAATAGGGTCCCCTCCTCCTGCAGGGTCGAAGAAGGTTGTGTTTAAGTTTCGGTCAGTAAGGAGCATGGTAATTCCTGCTGCAAGAACTGGTAGGGAGAGGAGAAGAAGTACGGCTGTAACTAGGACAGCTCAAATAAAAAGGGGGGTTTGGTATTGGGAGATTGCTGGGGGTTTCATGTTAATAATGGTTGTAATGAAGTTGATGGCCCCTAAAATTGATGAGATACCTGCCAAGTGAAGGGAAAAAATGGTTAGGTCCACTGAAGCCCCCGCGTGGGCTAGATTGCCCGCAAGGGGGGGATATACTGTTCATCCTGTGCCGGCGCCCGCTTCAACCCCGGAAGAAGCTAAAAGAAGTAGGAAGGACGGAGGGAGAAGCCAGAAGCTTATATTATTTATTCGAGGGAAGGCTATGTCCGGCGCCCCAATTATTAAAGGAACTAATCAATTTCCAAAGCCTCCAATCATGATTGGCATTACTATAAAGAAAATTATAACGAAAGCATGTGCCGTAACAATAACGTTGTAGATTTGATCGTCTCCTAGAAGAGCCCCCGGTTGACTTAGTTCTGCTCGAATTAGAAGGCTTAAAGCCGTCCCCACTATCCCGGCTCAGGCACCAAATACTAAATATAGGGTGCCAATGTCTTTGTGGTTGGTTGAGAAAAATCAGCGTGTGATTGCCACAGGTAAGGTGGCTGAGGTAAGCGGTGGGTTGTAGCCCCATAGACAGAGGTTTAAGCCCTCTCTTTACTAAGCCCTGGGGTGTTACATACGAAATTGCAAATTTTGAGAAGCAGACTAGGCGTCTGCCGGGGCTTTCTCCGCCTGGTCCCCGGCGGCGGAGGAAGGTAGATGGATGCTCGCTGGTTGGGGCGTTTAGCTGTTAACTAAGTTTTTGTAGGATCGAGGCCTTCCCATCTAGAAAGGGTTTAGCTTAATTAAAGTGTCTGCTTTGCATGCAGGAGATGTGGGGTAAAGGCCCGCAAGTCTTATCAGGGGCTGGGAGGTTTTCACTCCCGATTAGGGCTTTGAAGGTCCTTGGTTTAATTTCTAGCCTAAGCCTCTTATGGGGTTATTAGTGCAAGAACTGTTGGGGTCAAGGGTAGAAAAGAGATAGCTGTTATAGTCAGAATAGTAATTGGTATAAAATTTTGCATGGGTTGGAGGCGCCATGGCGCCAGGTTGCTAATGCTTCCAGGGGATATAGTGAGGGTAGTTGCGTAGGATAGTCGTAGGTAGAAGTAAAGACTAAGAAGGGCCGCCAAGGCGGCTAATGTGCTTGTTGGAGCTAACCCCTGTTTGGTTAGTTCTTGGATAATAAGTCATTTAGGCATAAATCCCGTCATGGGGGGCAGGCCCCCCAAGGACAGTAGGAGGAGGGGGGTTAGGGCGGCTAAAATAGGAGTCTTTGTTCAAGAGGAAGCCAATGAGTTAATGCTAGTGGATGAGTTAATTTTAAAGGCAAAAAATAATGAGGAGGTGATAATTATATATGTAAATAGGGCTATGAGGGTAAGTGAGGGGTTAAACTGAATAACTAGGGCTATTCAGCCTAGGTGTGCAATTGAGGAGTAGGCCATAATCTTTCGGAGCTGGGTCTGGTTTAGGCCCCCTCATCCCCCAATAAACACAGATAATAATCCGAGGGTAATGATTAGGGGGGGGTTAGAAAATTGAATTTGAATGAGTAGTGCAAAGGGGGCTAATTTTTGTCAGGTAGCCAAAATCAGTCCTGTGGTCAGGTCTAGTCCTTGAAGCACTTCTGGTAGTCATGAGTGAAGGGGGGCTAACCCTAGTTTAAGAGTCAGGGCTATAATAACTATGGTTGTTACTAGGGGGTGGGCCAATTGTTGAAGTTCCCACTGTCCGGTTACTCATGCATTAGTGGTGCTAGCAAAAAGAATTATTGCGGCTGCAGTAGCTTGGGTGAGAAAATACTTGGTAGTTGCTTCAACTGCTCGAGGGTGATGAGATTTAGATATTAGGGGAATAATGGCTAGGGTATTAATTTCAAGACCCATTCATGCAAGGAGCCAATGGGAGCTTATAAATGTAATGGTGGTTCCTAGGCCAAGGCCAAACAATAGGGTGGCTAGGACGAAGGGGTTCATTAGTGAAGGAGGGAGTTTAACCTACATATTTGGGGTATGGGCCCAAGAGCTTAATTAGCTGACCTCACTAGAAAGTGGTGTAGTGGAAGCACAAGGAGTTTTGATCTCCTAAGCATGGGGTTCGAGCCCCCTCCTTCTAAGGAGTTGGGGGGGTTCTAACCCTCTTTAAACACTCTATCAAAGTGGTCCTTTATTCAGGCACAATTCCTTTATGGCTGAGGGGGCAAGCCTGCGAAGGCAATTGGGGCAGACAAGTGCCATACCAAAAGGGCTATTGTTAGAGGCAAAAAGCTTTTTCACACCAGGTGCATGAGCTGGTCATATCGGAAGCGCGGATAGGATGCTCGTACTCAGAGAAAAATGATTGATAGAAAAGCGGCCTTGGTTATAAGGTTGAGGGATGTAAATTCGGGGACGGCCGGGATGTGGGAGGAGCCTAACAACATGATTGCTGACAGGGTATTTATAAGGAGAATATTAGCGTATTCCGCCAGGAAAAAAAGAGCAAATGGCCCCCCTGCATATTCAACGTTGAAGCCGGAAACTAGTTCAGATTCTCCTTCAGTTAGGTCGAAGGGGGCCCGATTGGTTTCCGCTAGCGTTGAGATATATCATATTGCGGCTAGGGGTCATATTGGGATAATTAGTCATACACTTTCTTGGGCCGTATTAAAGTTCTGTAGGGCAAATGCCCCCGTAAGAATAATAGTGTTGAGAATAATTAGTCCTAGGCTTACTTCGTAAGAGATAGTTTGAGCAACGGCTCGTAGGGCCCCGATTAAAGCGTACTTCGAGTTAGATGCCCATCCTGACCCAAGGATGGAATATACGCTTAGGCTTGAAAGGGCTATGATGAATAGAATGCCTAGGTTGAAATCGGTTACGGGGTAGGGGATAGACAATGGCGTTCATAGAAGCAGGGCAATAGTTAGTGCTAGGATAGGGGCTGAAATGAAAAGGGAGGGAGAGGCGGAGGATGGTCGAACAGGCTCTTTAATAAACAGTTTAACACCATCGGCGATGGGTTGGAGTAGACCGTACGGTCCAACAACGTTGGGTCCTTTTCGTAGTTGTATGTAGCCTAAAACTTTTCGTTCAATGAGAGTCAGGAATGCTACGGCTAAAAGTACTGGGATAATAAATGTGAGGGGGTTCAATAGATAGATGATTAAGGTGTGAGTCATAGTTAAAGAGAGGATTTGAACCTCTATTGGAAGGGCTTAGGTCTTCTGCAATGGCCGGGCTCTGCCACCTTAACACGCCGTTTTTTTAGGCTAGAGAGGACAGGCCCTCTAGCCTACTTAAGTTGTCTTCACTAGGTGGGGGCGAGGCATGCTTATAGCATAGGCCTCTCCTTTTCGGTCCTTTCGTACTAGAAAAGATCATTCCATAGATAGAAACTGACCTGGATTGCTCCGGTCTGAACTCAGATCACGTAGGACTTTAATCGTTGAACAAACGAACCCTTAATAGCGGCTACACCATTAGGGTGTCCTGATCCAACATCGAGGTCGTAAACCCCCTTGTCGATATGGGCTCTTAAAGGGGATTGCGCTGTTATCCCTGGGGTAACTCGGTCCGTTGATCGGCTTTAGCCGGATCGTTTTGGTCAGAAGTTCTGTTGCTTAGAATAGGGGTTCTTAGCTTTAGAGTGATGTTCCCTCGTTCCACATGGGGGTTTTGTATTCCCCGCGGTCGCCCCAACCAAAGACATTTAAGCAGGGTGCGCAAGTTTAATTTTTTTAATTTAAAAGCATTCAGCTTGCTCTGCTTATTGTCTAAAGCTCCACAGGGTCTTCTCGTCTTATGTTGTTATTCCCGCTTCTGCACGGGAAGATCAATTTCATTGACCGGAAAAAGGAGACAGTTAAGCCCTCGTTGTGCCATTCATACAGGTCTTCATTTAAAAGACAAGTGATTGCGCTACCTTTGCACGGTCAAAATACCGCGGCCGTTAAACAGATGTCACAGGGCAGGCGGGACCTCTTATTCTTATTGTGCAAGAGGCGATGTTTTTGGTAAACAGGCGGGGCTTCCGTTTGCCGAGTTCCTTCTTTTTCTTTCAGTCTTTCCCTTCAAGCACTCCGGTGTAGGGGTAACGGCGTAATTTGAATGCATTTCTAGTGTATAGTTTATTATTCATTTCCCTCTAATTGTTGGGGCCGTTTAATAGTCGGTGGTTTGGCCGTTCCGATGTACACGCGTGCCAGGAGGAGGTCTCTTACCTCCTTGTTACTCATATTAGCATGACCTCTCTCATGGTTGCATGAGAGGCCCTAGTGGGGTTAGGGGGGTTGGAAATATTATCATAATATGGGGCTTAAAAGTGTGCTTGAGCTTTAACGCTTTCTCTTGAGGTGGCTGCTTTTAGGCCCACTCAGGCACTTGCCTTAATTAGCATGATCCTTACCCTTCTAAATAAAGTTGTGTCTTTTTCAAAGGAGCTGTACCTCCTTTGATTAACTCCCCTAATTTATTAAGGTCCAGATCTAGTTATTCTAGGGTGGCATAATGATTTAGGGGGCTGAACTTCAATCCATTTCCTAGGGAACCAGCTATTACTGGGCTCGTTAGGTTTATCACCTCTACTCAAAGTTCTTCCCACTCTTTTGCAACAGAGACGGGTTCGTCCTATAATAGACTGCCTCGAAGTAGCTCGCTCCAGTTTCGGGGTGCCAAACTAAAGGGCTCTTTGCTTGGGGGGACTGGCTAATTCATGATGCAAAAGGTACGAGTTTGAATCTCTGCTTTTTAAAGCTTAAATGGTTTAATTTCATTTCTTTTTCAGCTTTCCCTTACGGTACTATTTCTATTGCTCGCTTGGTCTCTTTTCCGTCGCCCGTACTAGGAGGGAAAAATGGTTTATTAATTTGTTTTAAATTATTTCGGAAAAAACTTATAGTGGTTTTTTATTCCTGGTTTGTGGGCTAGCTTTTTAGCGTCAGAATAACTCGATTTGCACGGGTGTCTCCTCAGTGTAAGGGGGGCGCTTTTCTATTTTAGCTATATTCTGATTTTTCCAAGTACACCTTCCGGTACACTTACCATGTTACGACTTGCCTCCCCTTAAAGGTTTATTAACTTATTAGTTATTTATTTATGGGTTTTGGGGAGAGTGACGGGCGGTGTGTGCGCGCTTTAGGGCCGGTTTCAGTTGAACTCTCTGCTTCCTACTTACTGCTAAATCCTCCTTCGGATGAGAATTTCATTTCATCTTTCGTGTTCCCTAGGGTAGGGAATGTAGCCCATTTCTTTCCGCCCCGTATGCTACACCTTGACCTGACGTTTTAGATTATATCAACTTTGCTTACTATCTTACCTTCACAGGGTAAGCTGACGACGGCGGTATATAGGCGGGAAAAACAAGGGGGGGTGAGGTTGAACGGGGATTATCGATTCTAGAACAGGCTCCTCTAGATGGGTTTAAAGCACCGCCAAGTCCTTTGGGTTTTAAGCTGATGCTCGTAGTTCCCGGGCGGATAGCGGTGTAGGGTACTATCAATGTTTAGGGCTAGGCATAGTGGGGTATCTAATCCCAGTTTGTGACATAGCTTTCGTGGATTCGGGGTTATTAAAGCCACTTTCGTGGTGGGTTTTCATGCCTCCGGGTGCGTATAACAGCCTTGGCGGGGTTCCGCTTTAGTTTAGGTTTTCCTTAACCACCCTTTACGCCGTATCTATCAGCTTGGGCCTCTCGTATAACCGCGGTAGCTGGCACGAGTTTAACCGGCCCTAATTTACTTTAACTAAGTCGAGTTTTCACTTATGGCTTAATATCTATTACTGCTGAGTTCCCTTGGGGGTGTGGCTAAGCAAGGCGTCTTGGGTTGCAGGTGCGTGCCTGATACCAGCTCCTTATTCCCGGGCGGGGGGATAAGGGCATTTTCACAGGAGTGCGGAGACTTGCATGTATAAGTTTAGTTGAAGTTGATAGTGAAGTCAGGACCAAGCCTTCGTGCCCACGGAATCTTCGAGGATTCGTCTTGACATCTTCAGTGTCATGCTTTTTTTTAAGCTACGTTAGC